ATGATAATCATCCACGCCTGAAACGTATTTTTATGCCTGAAAGTTGGATAGGGTGGCCTTTACGTAAGGATTATATTGCCCCTAATTTCTACGAAATCCAAGATGCTCATTGAATAAACTAATCCTAACTTCTATGATTCCAGATATTCAAGGAATATTTTTACATTCTGTTCTAGATCAAACAGAGTCATTGGACTCTCATTCGTATTAGGGATGCGCGAAATAAAAATAAATAAAAAAAATAGGGCTTCGTTGATATTCCCAAATTTTTAATATATTTATTTCGGATGAGCCGGGCCAATCAAATGAACCAAAAGAGTTCTGCAACATGAACTTTGTACCGCGCACATCGCTTATAGGGGTTCTAGAGGGTCACGTAGGGGGGAGTGAAGAAATATAATATATAATATGAAATAAAATACAAAGAAAAGGGATTGGATTACTTTTTTGTACTATGTCTGAAATGAATCTTGTCTATTCCCACGGTTCTACCCCTCTAGACTTTAAAATTTTTAACCACCAAAAAAACGTAACTTTTCGGATATTTATATATTAATTAACATTTTTAACGAGAGGAGGTACCATATGAACAAACAAAAAAGAAGAGGAACCATAATCTATTCTTTTCTTTAACTATATATGCATATGCTCCTTACTCACCTAAAAAAATATGGGGCATATCTCTAGACACCCAAAAGTATTAGATACACAAATGATAAATATGTATCATGAGCTAGACTAGTAACGAATATGTATCCCGATCCATATCGATTAATTTATAGAAGTATCCATTATTAACCACATGCCAGGAACCAGATTTGAACTGGTGACACGAGGATTTTCAGTCCTCTGCTCTACCAACTGAGCTATCCCGACTCTTCCCAATGCATCATCCCCATACTATGTTAGAGGGCTTGTTGGGTATATGTAAGTCAATTAAATAGACTAAAAAAAGCATTACAAAGTCTTACCCAGACCCCTGGAATTTCTTGGTCTTGGATCTTCAAAAAGAATACTTTGTAAGTTAAGTTTAACTAATAAATAATTATATGGACTGTGAATGATTCAAATGGGGATTCCTTTCTCATAGATGTTGATTTGCACATCTATTTTATATATCACAAGACTTGTGATAAGAGAGAAACCTTTCTCCCACGATCCTTTTGTTAAAGAGTAGAATGGTGAGAAACATATGTAGAACCGCCGAAAAAACTATAAAAAAAAGTGAGGGAGTAAGGCGAACTTTTTATTGGGGATAGAGGGACTTGAACCCTCACGATTTAAAAAGTCGACGGATTTTCCTCTTACTATAAATTGCATTTTTATCAGTATTGATATTGACATGTATAATGGGACTCTATCTTTATTCTCGTCCAATTAGTTAGTTCTTTAAAAGATCTATCAGACTATGGAGTGACTGATTTGATCAGTGAATATTCGATTCTTATTTAAACTTGGAATCGATTCACAAGAATCCTTCAATAATTTTGCATAAAAAAAAAAGATTCGAACCGCCTCTTTGATATTTTATTATGTATATGTACGTATATGGGTTCATCCTTTCTAAAATATAAGGATTCCTCAATCAACGCAGTCAACTCTATTCGTTAGAATAGCTTCCATTGAGTCTCTGCACCTATCCTTTTTTTATTCTTGCTTTCCGAACCCTTTTTTGTTTTCTGAAAACAGGATTTGGCTCAGGATTGCCCATTTTTAATTCCAGGGTTTCTCTGAATTTGAAAGTTATCACTTAGTATGTTTCCATACCAAGGCTCAATCCAATCAAGTCCGTAGCGTCTACCAATTTCGCCATATCCCCCTTTTTTGTTTTGAGACTAGGATCTCATTGGGATGCCATCCCCTTCTTCCGTTCATTTATTCTGGAGCCGTTTACGTTTAATTCTATAGTTCTATCTATATAGAAAAAGTGTCTCCGTCTCGTCTCTTTTATTGGATTTCTTGTCTATTTTCTTTCATATATCGGAGGGCCGGTATTTGCATTTAGTCCAATCAAAAATGATTCTATCATTGATGTATCCGCAATTCAATATGGATGGATATATACCACATATATATACGCCTCTCCCTTACTCTCATTTTTTCCTCGATATTTGGAATACTCAAATGGTCGATTCTTTTTTTTTTTTTCAATTTAAATTTGATTATTATATACCATATATATATCGATATCGTTCTATAATTGTTATTATATATATATATGGTATCGTTCCATTAATTGTTATAATATTATTATTTATTATATTCTATATAATTTATTTCTATATAATTTATATATATATATATATATATATATATATATATATGTTATATTATTTATATGTTATATTATTCTATTTATATTATAATTATATTATATAAATATAAAATTATGTTTATGTTATATTATTCTATTTATATTATAATTATATTATATAAATATAAAAATAAAATTTATATTTATTTTTATTTATTTTTAATATTAATAATAATAAATAATAATAATATAAAATTATAAATAAAGATTTATGTTACATATTAAAATATAATTATATATATATAATATTATGAATTATTAATATGCAATAGCTAAGATTCCAGTAGTTTACTAAAGCCCTATGCACAGCACAATTTCTTTTATGTTTATCTGAGCCCGCTTAGCTCAGAGGTTAGAGCATCGCATTTGTAATGCGATGGTCATCGGTTCGATTCCGATAGCCGGCTTTTATCTCTTTGTTCTTTTTTTTTTTTTATACATTACATAATATAATGATAATGAATTAATTAATTTCTAATTTCATAATGTCTCCTTGAAATCAAGGAATATTGAAAAGACTTCTTACCCCTTTTCTTTTCTCCAAGGATCACTGATCCATTATGGAGTAAGAACTTCCAACTATGAAAAAAAATGGATTGGAGCAATTAGATCTCTACCGAACAAATAAGAAAAAAGTATACCGAACTTCCTATATATTATATACAAAAGCGTCTGGATATTGATCCAATTCATCTCATTCTTATTTGTAATTTTTGTAATACAGTACTTCAGTGAATTTAGCTTGGTTTATCGTTTAGTTCAGTTTTAATTTAGGTTTATTCTGTAAAATTTTATTGAAATAAAATAAGGAGTATTTATGTCTCGTTACCGAGGGCCTCGTTTCAAAAAAATACGCCGTCTGGGTGTTTTACCGGGACTAACTAGTAAAAGGCCGACACCCGGAAGTGATCTTAGAAACCAACCGCGCTCCGGGAAAAGATCTCAATATCGTATTCGTCTAGAAGAAAAACAAAAATTGCGTTTTCATTATGGTCTGACAGAGAGACAATTACTTAAATACGTTCATATTGCGGGAAAAGCCAAAGGGTCAACAGGTCAGGTTTTACTACAATTACTTGAAATGCGTTTGGATAACATCCTTTTTCGATTAGGTATGGCTTCGACCATTCCTGGAGCCCGACAATTAGTTAACCATAGGCATATTTTAGTTAATGGTCGTATAGTAGATATACCAAGTTATAGATGCAAACCTCGAGATATTATTACTACAAGGGATGAACAAAAATCCAGAGCTCTGATTCAAAATTATCTTGATTCATCCCCCCATGAGGAATTGCCAAAACATTTGACTCTTCACTCATCCCAATATAAAGGATCAGTCAATCAAATAATAGATAGTAAGTGGGTCGGTTTGAAAATAAATGAGTTGCTAGTCGTAGAATATTATTCCCGTCAGACTTGAACCTAACTAAAATAACAAAAAAACAAGGGTTCGGAGAAATTGGCCCCCTTTTTGCGAAGTAAATCGACCTAAGGTATAAGGTAAAGGTAAAGGAGTTTGATCTGGATTTTTCTCCCATTCATGTATAATAAATGGATCGAGGGGATATTTTCATGCCTTGACTACTCTTTCCAATATTTTATGTACCACAGCAAAGCAATTCCAATTAGGAATATACAATATATATTAAAGAAAGTTCTAACTGTTGGAATAACGGTATCCATTGTTGTTATTTTATTTGATACATTGCGGTCAGTAATGTTCGTGAATTAGGTTAGGTGATAAAGGGACGGAAAGAGAGGGATTCGAACCCTCGGTAAACAAAAGCCTACATAGCAGTTCCAATGCTACGCCTTGAACCACTCGGCCACCTCTCCTACAGAATCTTATGATTATGACCCAGAAACCGAGTGAATAGCGAGTCATTCATAGTATTGGAGTATTCATATTGGTATAGGTATGACCGATCTATTATAAATATAAAAAATTCTAATATAAATAGATAAATATAAATAGAAAAAAAAATAGAAAACTTTGTATAAAAAAATAGATTTTTTCTTGTGAAAAGCCATTAAAAACAAACATGAATAGATATATCTTTTGTTTGTTTTGTCAAGAAGTCGTCTTTTTCTGATATTTATTATTTATACCGGATTAAACCAATGAATTGTAACGAATCGTATGATGGATTCATATTTTATACTATGATTACAGTTAGACCATGGTTATATTTATACAATGGTTCCATAAGAATTGAAAATCCCCTTCGGTCCAGTTTCAGATTTCTCAACAACAACTCCTTACCTCATGGATATATTAAAAATTCAGGAATCATACCGGGTTTTTTTAATTTCAATTGTATAGTGTATACACGTTTTATCATAGAATGATTCTATTTATTATTTGATTCTTTTTCCTCTTTGGATGATAATCCAATCAAAACTAACTCCTCGAGTTATCCTAATCCGTAGGAAAAATTCCTTGATTCTTCCACTTAATAGTTCTGTTCATTGGTAGACTACTACATTTGTATTTGTTTGGCTGAAATCTAATCGGATTCAAATATTTCTTCCTATCGATTCCTGTCAAAAAGGGACAATTTGAGTGGAAGGTCCATATCTTTTTTTTTGTAGAATGAGTCTGTTTTTATGTTATTTCGTACTGTACAATTCCTTTTTTGTGGGATTCTTTTCCTACGAGAGGTAATGCGAAGAATTATCGAAT